GCTAGCGTAGCTTAATATAAAGCATAGCAGTGAAGATGCTAAGATGAGTCTTAGAAAACTCCGCATGCACAAAGGCATGGTCCCGACCTTACTATCAGCTCTAACTCAACTTACACATGCAAGTCTCCGCAACCCAGTGAGTATGCCCTCAATCCCCCGCCCGGGGACGAGGAGCGGGCATCAGGCACAAACATTTTTAGCCCAAGACGCCTGGCCTAGCCACACCCCCAAGGGAATTCAGCAGTGATAGACATTAAGCCATAAGTGAAAACTTGACTCAGTCAGTGTTAAAAGGGCCGGTAAAACTCGTGCCAGCCACCGCGGTTAGACGAGAGACCCTAGTTGATAATACAACGGCGTAAAGGGTGGTTAGGGATAAGTAATAATAAAGCCAAATGGCTCTTTGGCCGTCATACGCTTCTAGATGTCCGAAGCCCCAATACGAAAGTAGCTTTAACACCCCACCCGACCCCACGAAAGCTGAGAAACAAACTGGGATTAGATACCCCACTATGCTCAGCCGTAAACTTAGACATCAAACTACAATCAGATGTCCGCCAGGGTACTACGAGCATTAGCTTAAAACCCAAAGGACCTGACGGTGTCTCAGATCCCCCTAGAGGAGCCTGTTCTAGAACCGATAATCCCCGTTAAACCTCATCACTTCTAGCCATCCCAGCCTATATACCGCCGTCGTCAGCTTACCCTGTGAAGGTAGTAAAAGTAAGCAAAATGGGCACAACCCAAAACGTCAGGTCAAGGTGTAGCGCATGAAGTGGAAAGAAATGGGCTACATTTTCTATTACAGAATATTACGAACGTGCACTATGAAACAGTGCTTGAAGGAGGATTTAGCAGTAAAAAGGAAACAGAGTGTCCTTTTGAACCCGGCTCTGAGACGCGTACACACCGCCCGTCACTCTCCCCTGTCAAAACGGCACCTAAAATACCTAATAACTTAGCACCGACAAGGGGAGGCAAGTCGTAACACGGTAAGTGTACCGGAAGGTGCACTTGGATCAAACCCAGGGTGTGGCTGAAACTAGTTAAGCATCTCACTTACACCGAGAAGACATCCATGCAAATTGGATCGCCCTGAGCCAAACAGCTAGCTTACCCACCAAAATTAACCAAATAATATAAATAAAATAAAATGGACAAAACACCAATAAACTAAACCATTCTTTTACCTGAGTATGGGAGACAGAAAAGGTTCAACCAAAGCAATAGAAACAGTACCGCAAGGGAAAGCTGAAAGAGAAATGAAACAACCCATATAAGCACAAAAAAGCAAAGATTAAACCCTGTACCTTTTGCATCATGATTTAGCCAGTAAACCCAAGCAAAGAGACCTTTAGTTTGAAACCCCGAAACCAGGTGAGCTACCCCGAGACAGCCTATTATAGGGCCAACCCGTCTCTGTGGCAAAAGAGTGGGAAGAGCTCCGGGTAGAAGTGACAGACCTACCGAACCTGGTGATAGCTGGTTGCCTAAGAAATGAATACAAGTTCAGCCTCGTACACCTCAAATCAAATCAAATACATATACACACAAGCTAAGACATCAAGAGAAATTACACGAGAGTTAGTTAAAGGGGGTACAGCCCCTTTAACAAAGGATACAACCTTATCAGGAGGATAAAGATCATAATATATAAAACATACTGTTCTAGTGGGCCTAAAAGCAGCCACCTAAATAGAAAGCGTTAAAGCTCAGACAGAAAAAAGTTTATTATTCTGATAAAAAATCTTACTCCCCTAAATTTTATTAGGCTAACCCATGCCCCCATGGAAGAAATTATGCTAAAATGAGTAACAAGAAGGACTACCCTTCTCCTAGCACAAGTGTAAGCCAAACCGGACAAACCATTGGCAATTAACGAACTCAACCCGAGAGAGCAATGTGAACCATAAAAAAATCAGGAAAACCACACAACCTAACAATCGTTACCCCCACACTGGAGTGCTACTAAAGGAAAGACTAAAAGAAAAGGAAGGAACTCGGCAAACACAAGCCTCGCCTGTTTACCAAAAACATCGCCTCCTGCAACACAACTATGTATAGGAGGTCCAGCCTGCCCAGTGACTACAAGTTCAACGGCCGCGGTATTTTGACCGTGCAAAGGTAGCGTAATCACTTGTCTTTTAAATAAAGACCTGTATGAATGGCTAAACGAGGGCTTAACTGTCTCCCCTTTCCAGTCAGTGAAATTGATCTGCCCGTGCAGAAGCGGACATAAAAATACAAGACGAGAAGACCCTTTGGAGCTTAAGGTACAAAACTTAACCACGTCAAGCAACTCAACAAAAAGCAAAAACTTTGTGGAATATAAGATTTTACCTTCGGTTGGGGCGACCACGGAGGAAAACAAAGCCTCCAAGTGGACTGGGAAATATACTCCTAAAACCAAGAGAGACATCTCTAAGCCACAGAACATCTGACCAAGCATGATCCGGCTGCCCAAAGCCGATCAACGAACCAAGTTACCCTAGGGATAACAGCGCAATCCTCTCCCAGAGTCCATATCGACGAGGGGGTTTACGACCTCGATGTTGGATCAGGACATCCTAATGGTGCAGCCGCTATTAAGGGTTCGTTTGTTCAACGATTAAAGTCCTACGTGATCTGAGTTCAGACCGGAGCAATCCAGGTCAGTTTCTATCTGTAATGCTACTTCTCCTAGTACGAAAGGATCGGAAAAGAGGGGCCTATACTACAAGCACGCCCCACCCCCAATTTATGAAAACAAATAAATAAAACAAAGGGAGAGCCAAAACCTAACAGACCAAAATAAGGGTACACTGAGGTGGCAGAGTATGGTAAATTGCGAAAGACCTAAGCCCTTTTAACCAGAGGTTCAAATCCTCTCCCCAGTTTATGCTAAACATCTTAATAACTCACCTAATTAACCCCCTAACCTACATTGTACCAATCCTCCTAGCAGTAGCCTTCCTAACACTAGTTGAACGAAAAGTGCTAGGCTATATGCAACTACGAAAAGGCCCTAACGTAGTAGGACCTTACGGACTATTACAACCCATCGCCGACGGAGTAAAACTTTTTACCAAAGAACCAATCCGCCCATCCACATCATCCCCATTCCTATTCCTAGCCACCCCTATACTCGCACTAACCCTAGCCATAACCTTATGAGCACCAATACCTATACCCCACCCCGTAACCGACCTAAACCTAGGAATCCTATTTATCCTAGCCCTATCAAGCCTCGCAGTATACTCCATTCTAGGATCAGGATGAGCATCAAACTCAAAATATGCACTAATCGGAGCCCTACGAGCCGTAGCCCAAACAATTTCATACGAAGTAAGCCTGGGATTAATCCTCCTCTCCGTAATTATCTTTTCAGGAGGATATACACTGCAGACATTCAACACCACCCAAGAAAGCATCTGATTACTTGTACCCGCCTGACCCCTAGCCGCAATATGATACATCTCAACACTAGCCGAAACAAACCGAGCACCATTTGACTTAACGGAGGGGGAATCAGAACTAGTCTCTGGTTTCAACGTAGAATATGCAGGAGGGCCATTCGCCCTATTTTTCCTAGCCGAGTATGCCAATATCCTGCTAATAAATACATTATCAGCTGTATTATTCCTAGGAGCCTCACACATCCCAAGCATTCCCGAACTAACAACAATTAACCTAATAACTAAAGCTGCACTACTATCAATTTTATTCCTATGAGTACGAGCCTCCTACCCACGGTTCCGATATGACCAACTAATACACTTAGTCTGAAAAAACTTCCTCCCCCTCACACTCGCTTTTGTACTATGACACACCGCCCTGCCAATCGCACTAGCAGGACTCCCTCCACAACTATAACCAAGGAACTGTGCCTGAATACCTAAGGGCCACTTTGATAGAGTGAACCATAGGGGTTAAAATCCCCTCAGTTCCTAGAAAGAAGGGAGTTGAACCCATACTCAAGAAGTCAAAACTCTTGGTGCTTCCTTTACACCACTCTCTACTAGGCGAAGTCAGCTAATCAAGCTTTCGGGCCCATACCCCGAATATGATGGTTAAAATCCCTCCTCCGCCAATGAACCCATACGTACTTGCAATCCTATTATCTAGCCTAGGATTGGGAACCACCCTAACCTTTGCCAGCTCCCACTGATTACTAGCCTGAATAGGATTAGAAATTAATACCCTAGCTATCACCCCACTAATAGCACAACACCACCACCCACGCGCAGTAGAAGCAACCACAAAATACTTCCTAACCCAAGCCACGGCAGCGGCAATAATTCTATTCGCAAGCGCAACAAACGCCTGAATAACAGGAGAATGAAATATTAATGACCTATCCAACCCCATCGCCAGCACAATATTTATAACCGCTTTAGCCCTAAAAATTGGACTAGCACCAATACACTTCTGAATACCAGAAGTCCTACAAGGACTAGACCTCACAACAGGCCTAATCCTATCTACCTGGCAAAAACTTGCCCCATTCGCACTAATCATTCAAACAGCCCAAACCATTGATCCAACACTACTAACCCTGCTAGGAACCATATCCACACTAGTAGGCGGATGAGGAGGACTAAACCAAACCCAACTACGGAAAATCCTAGCCTACTCCTCAATCGCACACATAGGATGAATAATCATTGTCATCCAATACGCCCCACAACTCACACTAGTTGCACTAGGAACATATATCATTATAACATCCGCAGCATTCCTCACCCTCAAAATATCATTCACCACCAAAATTAATACACTCGCAACAACCTGATCAAAAAGCCCCATCCTAACATCAACCACCGCCCTAGCACTACTGTCACTAGGAGGACTCCCCCCACTTACAGGGTTCCTGCCAAAATGACTAATTCTTCAAGAACTGACAAAACAAGACCTCCCGATCATCGCAACAACCATAGCCCTCGCCGCCCTAATCAGCTTATACTTCTACCTACGCCTATGTTACGCAATAACACTAACCATCTCTCCCAACACAACCAATTCAACTACCCCCTGACGAACCCAAACAACCCAAACTCACTTACCCCTAGCCTTATTTACCACCGCCGCCCTAGGGCTATTGCCAATAACTCCAACCATCATAATACTAACCACCTAGGGACTTAGGATAATACCAGACCAAAAGCCTTCAAAGCTTTAAGTAGAAGTGAAAATCTTCTAGCCCCTGATTAAGACCTACAAGAAACTAACTCGCATTTCCTGACTGCAAATCAGACGTTTTTACTAAACTAAGGCCCTACTAGATGAGAAGGCCTCGATCCTACTAACTCTTAGTTAACAGCTAAGCGCTCAAACCAGCGAGCATCCATCTACTTTTCCCGCCGGTCTATTAACAGTAAGGCGGGAAAAGCCCCGGCAGAGTATTAATCTACGTCTTCGGATTTGCAATCCAATATGGTTTTCACCACAGGGCTGTGGTAGAAAGAGGACTCAAACCTCTGTCTTCGGGGCTACAACCCACCGCCTAAACACTCGGCCACCCTACCTGTGGCAATCACGCGCTGATTCTTCTCTACTAACCACAAAGACATTGGTACCCTTTATCTCGTATTTGGTGCCTGAGCCGGAATAGTAGGAACCGCCTTAAGCCTTCTCATCCGAGCTGAACTAAGCCAGCCCGGATCGCTTCTAGGTGACGACCAAATTTATAATGTTATCGTAACTGCTCACGCTTTCGTAATAATTTTCTTTATAGTAATACCAATCCTTATTGGAGGGTTTGGAAACTGACTCGTGCCATTAATGATCGGAGCTCCGGACATGGCATTCCCTCGTATAAATAATATAAGCTTCTGACTTTTACCACCATCATTCCTACTTTTACTAGCCTCTTCTGGTGTCGAGGCCGGAGCTGGAACGGGGTGGACAGTATACCCGCCTCTTGCGGGTAATTTAGCCCACGCAGGAGCATCAGTAGATCTAACAATTTTCTCACTCCATTTAGCAGGGGTCTCATCAATTCTAGGGGCTATTAATTTCATTACTACAACTATTAATATGAAGCCTCCAGCCATCTCACAATATCAAACACCCCTATTCGTTTGATCTGTGCTTGTAACCGCCGTACTACTTCTCCTATCACTACCAGTGCTAGCCGCTGGTATCACAATGCTTTTAACAGATCGAAATCTCAATACTACATTCTTCGACCCGGCAGGAGGAGGAAACCCAATTCTTTACCAACACCTATTCTGATTCTTCGGCCACCCAGAAGTCTACATTCTCATCCTCCCAGGATTTGGTATTATTTCCCACGTAGTAGCCTACTACTCAGGTAAAAAAGAACCATTCGGCTACATAGGAATGGTCTGAGCAATAATGGCTATTGGCCTTTTAGGGTTCATTGTATGAGCCCACCACATATTCACTGTTGGAATAGACGTAGATACTCGCGCATACTTTACATCTGCAACAATAATTATTGCCATTCCAACTGGTGTAAAAGTATTTAGCTGATTAGCCACACTTCATGGAGGGTCAATCAAATGAGAGACTCCCATACTCTGAGCCCTTGGATTTATTTTCCTATTTACAGTAGGTGGACTCACAGGAATTGTCCTATCCAATTCATCACTTGATATTGTTCTCCACGACACATATTATGTAGTCGCACACTTCCATTACGTATTATCAATAGGTGCCGTATTTGCTATTATAGCAGCTTTCGTACATTGATTCCCTCTACTAACTGGCTACACCCTACATAGCACCTGAACAAAAATCCACTTCGGAGTAATATTTATCGGAGTAAACCTCACATTCTTCCCACAACACTTCCTAGGTCTCGCAGGCATACCACGACGATATTCTGACTACCCGGATGCCTATGCTCTATGAAACACAGTATCATCTATCGGGTCACTAATTTCTCTAGTTGCAGTAATCATATTCCTATTTATCCTATGAGAAGCCTTTGCCGCCAAACGAGAAGTACTATCTGTAGAATTAACTACAACAAACGTAGAATGACTCCACGGCTGCCCTCCTCCTTATCACACATACGAGGAACCAGCATTTGTCCAAATTCAATCAAACTAACGAGAAAGGGAGGAATTGAACCCCCATATACTGGTTTCAAGCCAGCCACATAACCACTCTGTCACTTCCTTCTAAGACATTAGTAAAATGCAAATTACACCACCTTGTCAAGGTGGAATCGTAGGTTAGACCCCTGCATGTCTTAAGTTATTAAAGCTTATGGCCCATCCGACACAGCTAGGATTCCAAGACGCGGCATCACCCGTCATAGAAGAACTCCTACATTTTCATGACCACGCACTAATAATTGTACTCCTAATTAGCACCTTAGTATTATATATCATCACTGCAATGGTTTCAACCAAACTTACTAACAAATATATTCTAGATTCCCAAGAAATCGAAATTGTATGAACTGTTTTACCAGCCGTTATTTTAGTCTTAATCGCTCTGCCCTCACTACGCATTTTATACCTTATAGACGAAATTAACGACCCACACCTAACAATTAAAGCAATAGGGCATCAGTGATACTGAAGTTATGAGTATACAGACTATGAAAACCTAGGCTTTGACTCCTATATGGTACCAACCCAAGATCTTACCCCTGGACAATTCCGACTCCTAGAGACTGACCACCGAATAGCCGTCCCTATAGAGTCCCCAGTCCGTGTTCTAGTATCCGCCGAAGATGTATTACACTCCTGAGCCGTTCCATCCCTAGGCGTAAAAATAGACGCAGTACCAGGACGGCTAAATCAAACCGCCTTCATTGCCTCGCGCCCAGGCGTATTCTATGGACAATGCTCAGAGATCTGTGGCGCCAACCACAGCTTTATACCAATCGTAGTAGAAGCAGTTCCACTAGAACACTTCGAAAACTGATCCTCATTAATGCTAGAAGACGTTTCGCTAGGAAGCTAAATATTGGACAAAGCATTGGCCTTTTAAGCCAAAGATTGGTGATTCCCGACCACCCCTAGTGATAATGCCACAATTAAACCCCGGCCCCTGATTCGCTATTTTAGCATTCTCCTGATTAATTTTTTTAACCATTATTCCAACTAAAGTCTTAAACCATATTTCACCAAATGAACCAACCCCAGTAAGCGCTGAGAAACACAAAACTGAATCCTGAGACTGACCATGATAACAAGCTTCTTCGACCAATTCGCAAGCCCATCACACCTAGGAATCCCCTTAATCGCGATTGCAATCGCACTGCCATGAATCCTCTACCCAACCCCATCTTCCCGATGAATCAACAATCGACTTATCACAATTCAAGGATGATTTATTAATCGATTTACAAACCAACTACTACTCCCCCTAAACGTAGGGGGCCACAAATGAGCACTTCTACTAACCTCCCTAATAATTTTCCTAATTACCATTAACATACTAGGCCTACTTCCATACACCTTCACACCTACAACACAGCTGTCACTTAATATAGGGCTCGCCGTACCACTCTGACTCGCAACAGTAATTATTGGAATACGTAATCAACCAACAGTTGCCCTAGGACACCTTCTCCCAGAAGGAACGCCCATTCCACTAATTCCAGTGCTTATTATCATCGAGACAATTAGCCTATTTATCCGACCATTAGCCCTAGGAGTCCGACTCACAGCAAATCTGACCGCAGGTCACCTTCTAATTCAACTAATTGCTACAGCTGTATTCGTTCTTATACCAATAATGCCAACAGTGGCAATCCTAACCGCCACCGTACTCTTCCTATTGACACTGCTAGAAGTTGCAGTAGCAATAATTCAAGCCTATGTGTTTGTACTCCTCCTAAGCTTATATCTACAAGAAAACGTTTAATGGCCCACCAAGCACATGCCTATCATATAGTCGACCCAAGCCCATGACCCCTAACCGGAGCTATCGCCGCATTACTAATAACATCCGGTCTAGCAATTTGATTTCACTTCCACTCAACAACGTTAATAACCCTGGGATTAATTCTCCTACTCCTCACAATATACCAATGATGACGAGATATTATCCGAGAAGGAACCTTCCAAGGACACCATACACCCCCAGTACAAAAAGGACTACGATATGGGATAATCCTATTCATTACTTCCGAAGTCTTCTTCTTCCTCGGATTCTTCTGAGCCTTTTACCACTCAAGCCTAGCGCCAACGCCAGAACTAGGAGGATGCTGACCCCCCACAGGAATTACCCCTCTAGACCCATTCGAAGTTCCACTTCTTAATACAGCTGTACTGCTAGCATCAGGAGTTACAGTCACATGAGCTCACCACAGCATCATAGAAGGGGAGCGAAAACAAGCAATCCAATCCCTAGCACTAACCATCTTATTAGGACTCTACTTCACTGCCCTTCAAGCCATAGAATATTATGAAGCACCATTCACAATCGCAGACGGAGTTTACGGCTCAACATTCTTCGTAGCCACGGGATTCCACGGACTACACGTCATCATTGGATCATCCTTCTTGGCCGTATGCCTTCTACGCCAAATCCAATATCACTTCACATCCGAACATCACTTTGGCTTCGAAGCCGCTGCCTGATACTGACATTTCGTCGACGTAGTATGACTATTCCTCTACGTATCCATCTACTGATGAGGCTCATAAATCTTTCTAGTACTAAAGTTAGTATAAGTGACTTCCAATCACACGGTCTTGGTTAAACCCCAAGGAAAGATAATGAATTTGATCATAACCATTTTAATTATCACAACTGCCCTATCCCTAATCTTAGCAATTGTATCTTTCTGACTACCACAAATAAACCCAGACGCAGAAAAATTATCCCCATATGAATGTGGCTTCGACCCACTAGGATCTGCCCGATTACCCTTCTCCTTGCGCTTTTTCCTAGTAGCTATCCTATTCCTACTCTTCGACCTAGAAATTGCCCTCCTACTCCCTCTTCCCTGAGGAGATCAACTCCACAACCCTACTGGCACATTCTTCTGAGCCACAACAGTACTAATCTTGCTAACTCTTGGCTTAATTTATGAATGAACTCAAGGCGGCCTAGAATGGGCAGAATAGGGAGTTAGTCCAAGACAAGACCTCTGATTTCGGCTCAGAAGATTGTGGTTTAATTCCACGGCCCCCTTATGACACCAGTGCATTTTAGCTTTAGCTCAGCATTCATTCTAGGCCTAATAGGATTAGCATTCCACCGCACCCACCTGCTCTCCGCACTCCTCTGCTTAGAGGGGATAATATTATCCCTGTTCATTGCACTAGCCCTATGAGCACTACAATTCGAATCTACAGGATTCTCTACAGCCCCAATACTACTTCTAGCCTTCTCTGCTTGCGAAGCAAGCACAGGCCTAGCATTGCTAGTCGCCACAGCCCGTACTCACGGAACCGACCGCCTACAAAACCTAAACATACTACAATGCTAAAAGTACTAATTCCCACAATCATACTATTCCCAACAATCTGATTAGCCTCCCCTAAATGACTATGAACAACTACAACCGCACATAGCCTCCTAATTGCCTTTATCAGCCTAACATGACTAAAATGAACATCAGAAACAGGATGGGCCTACTCCAACACATATTTAGGCACAGACCCATTATCAACCCCTCTCCTAGTACTAACATGCTGATTACTCCCATTAATAATTTTAGCCAGCCAAAACCATATCAGCCCCGAACCAATTAGCCGACAACGCTCATATATTACACTCCTTGTCTCACTACAAACCTTCCTGATCATAGCATTCGGCGCCACAGAAATTATCATATTTTACATTATATTTGAAGCCACATTAATCCCAACCCTTATTATTATCACCCGATGAGGTAATCAAACCGAACGTCTAAATGCAGGAACCTACTTCTTATTCTATACCTTAGCAGGATCACTTCCACTTTTAGTCGCCCTACTTCTACTCCAACAATCTACGGGAACACTGTCAATACTTGTATTACAATATTCACAACCACTACAACTTAGCTCCTGAGGCCATAAAATATGATGAGCCGGCTGCTTAATCGCATTCCTAGTAAAAATACCCCTATATGGAGTACATCTATGATTACCAAAAGCACATGTAGAAGCCCCCGTAGCAGGATCCATGGTACTTGCAGCAGTATTACTAAAACTAGGAGGATACGGCATAATACGTATAATAGTTATATTAGACCCACTATCAAAAGAACTCGCCTACCCATTTATTATTCTAGCCCTCTGAGGGATCATCATAACCGGCTCAATTTGCCTCCGACAAACAGATCTAAAGTCTCTAATCGCATACTCATCCGTCAGCCATATGGGCCTGGTGGCAGGAGGAATTCTAATCCAAACCCCCTGGGGATTCTCAGGGGCAATCATTTTAATAATTGCCCACGGATTAGCATCTTCAGCACTATTCTGCCTAGCTAACACAGCATACGAACGAACTCACAGCCGAACAATAGTCCTCGCCCGAGGATTACAAATAATTTTTCCCCTAACCGCAGTCTGATGATTCACCGCCAATCTCGCAAACTTAGCACTTCCACCCCTGCCTAACCTAATAGGGGAGCTCCTAATTATTACAACTCTATTTAACTGATCACCATGAACAATTCCTATTACAGGACTAGGAACACTAATCACAGCCAGCTACTCCTTATACATATTTCTTATATCACAACGAGGCCCAACTCCAAATCACATCACAGGACTACAACCCTCCCACACCCGAGAACATCTATTAATAACCCTACACCTGATCCCAATCCTCCTTCTAGTAACAAAACCAGAACTCATATGAGGATGATGCTACTGTAAGTATAGTTTAACCAAAATATTAGATTGTGATTCTAAAGACAGGGGTTAAAACCCCCTTACTCACCAAGGAAGTACAGAAAATAGTAAGCACTGCTAATCCTTACCTACCATGGTTAAAATCCGTGGCTTCCTTGCGCTTTCAAAGGATAACAGTTCATCCATTGGTCTTAGGAACCAAAAACTCTTGGTGCAAATCCAAGTGGAAGCTAAAATGGTACTAATTATACACTCATCACTTCTCCTAATCCTCTTTATTCTAGTATATCCACTAATTACCACACTAAATCCAAACCAACAAGAATCTAAAATATCAGAAAAAACCAAAACAGCCGTTAGCTCCGCATTCTTCGTTAGCCTTCTACCCCTAATAATTTTCTTAAACCTAAAAACAGAAGGAATTATTACGAACTGACACTGAATAAACACCCAAACATTTGACATTAATATCAGCTTCAAATTTGACCACTACTCCCTAATTTTTGTCCCAATTGCCCTATACGTTACCTGATCAATCCTAGAATTCGCACTATGATATATACACTCTGACCCCTACATCGACCGATTCTTCAAATATCTTCTTACATTCCTAGTAGCCATAATTATTCTAGTTACAGCCAACAACATATTCCAACTATTCATCGGCTGAGAAGGAGTAGGAATTATATCATTCCTACTAATCGGATGGTGACATGGCCGGGCAGACGCTAACACAGCAGCCCTTCAAGCCGTCATCTACAACCGAGTAGGAGACATCGGACTAATTATAACCATAGCCTGACTTGCAATAAACCTCAACTCATGAGAAATCCAACAAATCTTCACCCTATCAAAAAACTTTGACATAACAATTCCCCTGGCAGGACTCGCCTTAGCAGCAACAGGAAAATCAGCCCAATTTGGCCTTCACCCATGGCTCCCTTCCGCCATAGAAGGCCCCACGCCAGTATCCGCCCTCCTACACTCAAGCACCATAGTTGTCGCAGGAATTTTCCTACTAATCCGTCTTCACCCCTTAATAGAAAATAACCAACTTGTATTAACAACCTGCCTCTGCTTAGGAGCATTAACCTCACTATTTACAGCCACTTGTGCCCTAACCCAAAACGACATCAAAAAAATCGTAGCCTTCTCAACATCAAGCCAACTAGGGCTAATAATAGTTACAATCGGATTAAACCAACCACAACTAGCATTCCTCCACATCTGCACACACGCCTTCTTCAAGGCCATACTATTTTTATGCTCAGGGTCAATCATTCACAGCCTAAACGACGAACAAGACATCCGAAAAATGGGAGGCCTATTCAATATTATACCAGCCACCTCAACCTACTTCACAATTGGTAGCCTAGCCTTAACAGGAACCCCATTCCTAGCGGGATTCTTCTCAAAAGACGCAATCATTGAAGCCCTAAACACCTCCTACCTAAACGCCTGAGCCCTAGTTCTCACTCTAATCGCCACATCATTCACCGCAGTCTACAGCTTCCGACTAGTATACTTCGTAATTATAGGAACCCCACGATTCCTACCTCTATCCCCAATTAACGAAAACAACCCACTAGTAATTAACTCAATCAAACGACTCGCCTGAGGAAGTATCATTGCAGGCTTCATCATCACACACAACTTCCTACCAATAAAAACACCAATCATAACAATACCAACCACCCTTAAAATAGCAGCCATCCTAGTAACCATTATAGGCCTATTAGTGGCCATAGACCTCGCTAACATAACAAGCAAACAAATAAAAATTACCCCAATGATCTCCTCACACCATTTCTCAAATATACTAGGATTCTTCCCCGCAATCACCCATCGACTCCTCCCAAAACTTAAACTCACCCTCGGACAATCCGCCGCCACCCAACTAGACAAAACATGACTTGAAACAATCGGACCAAAAGGCCTAGCATTAACACAAACAATTTTTGCAAAAATCACAAACGACATCACACGAGGAATAATCAAAACATACCTAACCATCTTCCTCCTGACCCTAATTTTAGCTACCATCCCAGTCCTACTTTAAACCGCTCGAAGAGTCCCACGACTTAATCCACGAGTAAGCTCCAACACAACAAGCAAAGTTAAAAGTAATACCCAAGCACAAATAACTAACATCCCGCCACCAGACGAATATATAACAGCCACCCCACTAATATCCCCCCGCAAAACAGAAAATTCCTTTAACCCATCAACAACCACTCAAGAACCCTCATATCAACCCCCTCAAAAAAGCCCCGCCACTAAACTAACCCCTGACAAATAAACTAAAACATAACCCAACACAGAACGACTACCCCAAGCCTCCGGAAAAGGCTCAGCAGCTAAAGCTGCTGAATAGGCAAAAACTACAAGCATTCCCCCTAAATAAATTAAAAAAAGGACTAACGATAAAAAAGAGCCCCCATGACCAACCAAAACCCCACATCCAACCCCAGCTGCAACTACCAACCCAAAAGCAGCAAAATAAGGAGTGGGATTAGAAGCAACAGCAACTAAACCCACAACCAAAGCCATCAACAATAAAAACATAAAATAGGTCATAATTCTTGCTCAGACTTTAACCGAGACCAATGACTTGAAGAACCACCGTTGTTATTCAACTACAAGAACCGCTAATGGCAAGCCTACGAAAAACACACCCTCTTATTAAAATCGCTAACGACGCGCTAATCGACCTACCAGCACCATCCAACATCTCAGCATGATGAAACTTTGGATCCCTCCTAGGATTATGCTTAATTACCCAAATTCTAACCGGACTATTTCTAGCCATGCACTACACCTCAGACATCTCAACCGCATTCTCATCAGTAACCCACATCTGCCGCGATGTAAACTACGGCTGGCTAATCCGCAACATACACGCCAACGGAGCATCATTCTTCTTCATCTGTATCTACATACACATCGCCCGAGGTTTATACTATGGGTCATACCTGTACAAAGAAACCTGAAACATTGGCGTAGTCCTCTTACTATTAGTTATAATAACAGCCTTCGTCGGTTATGTCCTTCCATGAGGACAAATATCTTTTTGAGGCGCTACAGTAATTACAAACCTATTATCCGCCGTACCTTATATAGGAGACATACTAGTTCAATGAATCTGAGGTGGCTTCTCAGTAGACAATGCAACACTAACACGTTTCTTCGCATTCCACTTCCTACTACCATTTATCATTGCCGCCGTAACCATCCTTCACCTTCTATTTCTCCACGAAACAGGATCTAATAATCCAATCGGACTAAATTCAGACGCAGACAAAATCTCCTTCCACCCATACTTTACATACAAAGACCTTCTTGGATTCGTAATTATACTACTAGCCCTCACACTATTAACATTATTCTCCCCAAACCTGCTAGGAGACCCAGAAAACTTTACCCCCGCAAACCCCTTAGTAACCCCTCCACACATCAAACCAGAATGATATTTCCTATTTGCCTACGCCATCCTACGATCAATTCCCAACAAACTAGGAGGAGTCCTCGCATTACTATTCTCAATTCTAGTACTAATAGTAGTACCACTCCTACACACCTCAAAACAACGAGGATTAACATTCCGCCCTATCACCCAATTCTTATTCTGAACCCTAGTAGCAGATATAGTTATCCTAACATGAATTGGGGGTATACCAGTAGAACACCCATTCATCATTATTGGACAAATTGCATCCGTATTATACTTTGCACTATTCCTCATCTTCTTTCCACTAGCAGGATGATTAGAAAATAAAGCACTAGAATAAGCTTGCCCTAGTAGCTTAGTCCAAAAGCATCGGTCTTGTAATCCGAAGATCGGAGGTTAAACTCCTCCCTAGCGCCCAAAAAAGAGAGACTCTGACTCCCACTCCTGGCTCCCAAAGCCAGAGTTCTAAACTAAACTATTTTCTGGATCAAAGCCACACAGTATTTTATTACATAGATGTACTAATACATCTATGTATTATCACCAACTCACTATTTTAACCATAAAGCAAGTACTGGTCCCATGAAAGGCTTACCTATATGGTTTAGTACATATTATGCATAATATTACATAGATGTACTAATACATCTATGTATTATCACCAACTCACTATTTTAACCATAAAGCAGGTATTAACACCTTAAAATGTACATAAGACATAATATTAAGACTCAAAAATCAAATTATTTAAACTTGACGAAATAGGTTGACTTACCTAAAAAGTCGACCTCAAATTTTTCCTTTGGAAAACCAGCTAGAATTGTACCAAACCATACAATGTAGTAAGAAACCACCAACCAGTTTATATAAAGGAATATCATGCATGATAGAATCAGGGACAATAATTGTGAGGTTGCATAATATGAACTATTACTGGCATCTGGTTCCTATTTCAGGAACATAAATACAAGACTCCCTCCATCAATAATTATACTGGCATCTGATTAATGGTGTAGTACATGTAACTCGTTACCCACCATGCCGAGCGTTCTTTTATATGCATAGGGTTCTCCTTTTTGGTCTATTTTCATTTGGCATCTCAGAGTGCAAGCACAAATGTAACTTAAGGTGGAACATTTACTCCTGTATGTGATAATATATATTAATTATTTTAAGACATGAGTTAAGCATTGCATTCTTGTAAGTCAGGTGCATAACATATATTACTTATTCAACTACTTACTATAACACCCCCTACGGTTTTTGCGCGACAAACCCCCCTACCCCCCTACGCCCCGAAAATCCTGTTTTCCTTGTCAAACCCCGAAACCAAGGAGGACTCAAGAACATGTTAAGCCAAAAAGTTGAAATATGAATTGACTATCCTATATATATATATATAATCACCCCACATATATCATATATTATATATCATATATCATATATATATATATATATATATATATAAATAAATTACATTCCCTCCAACTCAACACTAGCCCCCAAAGCCAAACAAAATTTCTACGAAAAACAACCCAACACTATATTTCCTAATATAATAATCA